TTCGAACCTACGACCAGTCAGTTAACAGCCGACCGCTCTACCACTGAGCTACTGAGGAACAAGGGGAGATTCGACCTCCTAGAGTTCAACTCCCGCTCTCAACCCATGAACAATATGAGTCCGAAGCTTCTTTCGTAACTCCCGGAATTTCTTCGTAGTGACTCCGTTCCATGCCTCATTTCATAGGGAAGCCCAAAGTGGCTCTATTTCATTCTATTTCACTTCCTAGCACTTCCTATCATTTAATATCCATCCCTTTGGTCTTATTTACATAAGAGATGTCATTTATAGTCTATCTCTTTCTATATATGGAAAGTCAAGAAATTCTCATCGAAACATCGAGAAATTGTGCATATAGAAAACTCTAAAGAAAGAAAAAAAGGAGACCCATGCCATGATTTTCAAATCTTTTCTACCTTTTCTACTTAGTAGTCTAAGTTTCTCGATGAGGATAATTAATTCGGTCGTTGTGGTCGGACTCTATTATGGATTTCTGACCACATTCTCCATAGGTCCCTCTTAGATCTTCTTTCTCCAATCTTGGATTAGGGAAGAAGGAGATATTCGCGACTACTGGCGGTTTCATTATGGGGCAGCTCATGATCTTCATATCGATCTATTATCCACCTCTGCATCTATTCTTTCTTAGCTAAACGGGTGGAAGATCCATCCAATTTGGTTATATCATGGACTCGAAAAGCGGATCTGAATGTGACTGAAATGCACGATCTTCACAGGTATCACTTTTCACGATACCTAAAAGATGGAATAGCGATTTTCGAACCATTTCCTATACGAGAATGGTTTCCATTACTTTGAGAAATGGATTCTATATCAAACTATAGCTATTGCATTAAAGAAGAAAAGAAACTAATAGAAGTCGAAGACGCGGAATGGTAGTGAATAGAGAGAAAGATTCTTCTGATTTTCTTGTTCCTGAAAATATTCTATCTATCTCCTAGACGCCGTAGAGAATTGAGAATTTTCATGTCTTTCAATTCTCGTACTCGTAATTGGAAAGTTACGGAAGGAGGTCCATCATTTTGCAATGAAAACAACATAAAAAACTCTGGACAATTTCGAAATCAGGCCAAGCGTCTTAATACATATGCAAAAAAATTCATTATTGGCCCACCATTGATTAGAAGATTTAGCTTGTATGAATCGCTATTGGTTTGATACGAATAATGGCAGTCGTTTCAGTATGTTAAGGATACAGATGTATCCACAATTCATTTAGAGTTACTTAATAGCCTATTTCTTATACCATATCTCTATCCCGTGAAATTCTCGAGCCGAAAGATGGATGCATATGCTGTGTTTCATTTTGCTAAACGATATCAATTAAATGGTGTATCAATTCCATAAATTGGATATAGCAATAAATAAATCAGCAAAATTCTTTTATTTTAGATAGAAGAAATGTTTCTTCTATCTAAAATAAAAGAATGTACCCTTCTATCCAAATCCAATTTGCATCGATAAAATAAATCCAAATTCCAGTAGTGGATGAATAATTGCAAATTTTTGTGTGTACGAGATTAGAATAACTTCAAAATAACTGACATAATTTTTTATTTTTCCTGATCAGAAAAATACATGAAAAAGAAAGGAGGTAGAAAAATTTTGGGATTTATGGTTAAAGAAGAAAAAGAAGAAAACAGGGGTTCTGTTGAATTTCAAGTATTCAGTTTCACCAATAAGATACGGAGACTTGCTTCACATTTGGAATTACACAAAAAAGATTTTTCATCGGAAAGAGGTCTACGAAGACTTTTGGGAAAACGTCAACGTTTGCTGGCTTATTTGGCAAAGAAAAATAGAGTACGTTATAAGAAATTAATCAGTCAGTTGGATATTCGGGAGAAGTAATTTAATCGTTCGAATTTTTTTCTTATTTTATTAGTAGTCTTATAGTAGTCTTAGATTTTTCATTTTGATGAGCCTCGTTTTGAGGAATTCATGGAATAATCCATTTTCATGGAATAATGAATTAAGGAAGAAAGGATATGAGTCTACCGCTTACAAGAAAAGATCTCATGATAGTCAATATGGGCCCTCAGCACCCATCAATGCATGGTGTTCTTCGACTGATCGTTACTCTCGATGGTGAAGATGTTATTGATTGTGAACCCATATTAGGCTATTTACACAGAGGAATGGAAAAAATCGCGGAAAACCGAACTATTATACAATACTTACCTTATGTAACACGATGGGATTATTTAGCTACTATGTTTACAGAAGCAATAACGGTAAATGCACCAGAATTCTTGGAGAATATTCAAATACCCCAAAGAGCCAGCTATATTAGGGTAATTATGTTAGAGTTGAGCCGTATAGCTTCTCACTTGTTATGGCTTGGACCTTTTATGGCGGATCTAGGCGCACAGACCCCTTTTTTCTATATTTTTAGAGAGAGAGAATTGATATATGATCTATTTGAAGCTGCTACAGGTATGCGAATGATGCATAATTACTTTCGCATCGGAGGGGTAGCCGCCGATCTACCTTATGGATGGGTCGATAAATGTTTAGATTTCTGTGATTATTTTTTACGAGGAGTTGTTGAATATCAACAACTTATTACACGGAATCCCGTTTTTTTAGAACGAGTTGAAGGAGTCGGTTTTATTAGCGGAGAAGAAGCAGTAAATTGGGGCTTATCGGGACCGATGTTACGAGCTTCTGGAATACAATGGGATCTTCGTAAAGTTGATCCTTATGAGTCTTACAACCAATTCGATTGGAAAGTCCAATGGCAAAAAGAAGGGGATTCATTAGCTCGCTATTTAGTACGAATGGGTGAAATGAGGGAATCCATCAAAATTATTCAACAGGCTGTAGAGAAAATTCCTGGAGGCCCTTATGAGAATTTAGAAGTCCGACGCTTTAAGAAAACAAAGAATTCCGAATGGAATGATTTTGAATATCGATTTCTTGGTAAAAAACCTTCGCCCAATTTTGAATTGTCAAAGCAAGAGCTTTATGTAAGAGTGGAAGCTCCAAAAGGTGAATTAGGAATTTATCTGGTAGGAGATGATAGTCTTTTCCCCTGGAGATGGAAAATTCGTCCACCCGGTTTTATTAATTTGCAAATTCTTCCTCAACTAGTTAAAAAAATGAAATTGGCTGATATCATGACGATATTAGGTAGTATAGATATCATTATGGGGGAAGTTGATCGTTGAAATGATAATAGATAGGGTAGAGATAGAAACTATCAATTCTTTTTCGAAATCGGAATTATTAAAAGAAGTCTATGGACTGATATGGATTCTACCCATTTTGACCCTCCTACTGGGAATCACAATAGAAGTACTCGTAATTGTGTGGTTAGAAAGAGAAATATCCGCATCGATACAACAACGTATTGGTCCTGAATATGCTGGCCCCCTGGGACTGCTTCAAGCTATAGCCGATGGAACTAAGCTACTTTTTAAGGAGGATATCCTGCCATCCCGAGGAGATATTCCTTTATTTAGCATTGGACCTTCTATAGCAGTCATATCAATTTTATTAAGTTTTTTAGTTATCCCTTTGGGATATCGTTTTGTTTTAGCCGATCTTAGTATTGGTGTTTTTTTATGGATTGCCATTTCAAGTATTGCTCCTATTGGTCTTCTTATGGCAGGATATAGCTCAAATAATAAATATTCTTTTTCAGGCGGTCTACGAGCTGCTGCTCAATCTATTAGTTATGAAATACCATTAACTTTTTGTGTGCTAGCAATATCTCTACGTGTGATTCGTTAAAATAGGATCTTTTTCCTCCAAAATCCATTGAATATTTATCTTCCTTTTCTTATTCTCGGGTTGGTAAGTTAAACTAGATAGCTATATGAGTGAAACAAAACAACTTATTAATTTGTAGTAAAAAGAAAAAATCTCATTTCCTACGTACAAGAAAAAAGTTGAAGTAAACATAAGTAGTGTAAACTCTTTACCCCAAGGTTGAGATTTTTTGATTAGTCATCATATCTTGAAGCGGGCAAGAATAAAGGATTCGCGATATGGAATTCCATTACTAGAATATTCCGAGTTATTACTATAACTTATAATCATAAGGGGAATCCATCAAAAATTAGTGAGGGGTTAGGAACACTAAAGTACATAAAGGATTAGTAATGAGGGAATCTAAGACATTAGAGATTTTTCCTCATAAAAGGAATCATAATAAGGACTTGAAATTGGTGGAAATGATCAAGTAGTACTTTCTTCGGATTCCGATCCAGAGTATGTTCCCTTTCACTTGTTAAAGAAATGGCTATCAAGAACGAATTAATCCTTTATTCCTTTTTTCTTTTTAAGTACCCTTCCCCGGGGAAAGAAGAATAGGACAAAAGATATGGAATGCAATACAAAAAAAAGATATTTATTTATTTTTTCCTTCCTCTATTCATATTAATACAGAATTCCTCATGAATTAATGCCTAATTCTTTTCATTTATTAATTGCTATAACGAGTGTTTTATTCCAAGATTAAGTTATTACTGAACAAAGAAAAATTTTCATTATATTATAAAGGACGAGATCAATTCGGAAGCGCTTTTTCTTATTCTAGCAGACGGAATTCCTTTGGTCTAATTTAGGACTTTCCAATCGATTTTATCTTACCTAATTCTATCTATGCCCAGGGGGATAATACCGAAACGAAACAACCCTTTCCTTTTTTCTGATCATAGAGAAGCCGTATGAAGCTAAGGTTTCATGTACGGTTTTGGAATAGCGGTGGGAACTGTGATGTTATCATCGACTATGATTATCTAACAGTTCAAGTACAGTTGATATAGTTGAAGCACAGTCAAAATATGGTTTTTTTGGATGGAATCTTTGGCGTCAGCCTATAGGTTTTCTGGTTTTTCTAATTTCTTCTTTGGCAGAATGTGAAAGATTACCCTTTGATTTACCAGAAGCAGAGGAAGAATTAGTAGCAGGTTATCAAACCGAATATTCCGGTATCAAATATGGTTTATTTTATCTTGTTTCTTACCTAAATTTATTAGTTTCCTCTTTATTTGTAACAGTTCTCTACTTAGGCGGGTGGAATTTCTCTATTCCCTATATATCCTTTTTTGAATTTTTCCAAATGAATAAAATGGTTGGAATTTTGGAAATGACAATGGGTATCTTTATTACATTAACTAAAGCTTATTTATTTCTCTTCATTTCTATCACAATAAGATGGACTTTACCCAGGATGAGAATGGATCAGTTATTAAATCTTGGATGGAAATTTCTTTTACCTATTTCCCTGGGCAATCTCTTATTAACAACTTCTTCCCAACTTGTTTCACTATAAATAAGATAATACAATAACAGTAAGAATATTTTCAACACAAAAGTTCTCTCAAACAAGAGAAAGAAACATATCTTTTTCATAGATATTTAGAATATGTTCCCTATGGTAACTGGGTTCATGAGTTATGGTCAACAAACAATACGCGCTGCAAGGTACATTGGTCAAAGTTTCATAATTACCTTATCCCACACAAATCGTTTACCTATAACGATTCACTACCCTTATGAAAAATCAATTACATCGGAGCGTTTCCGGGGGCGAATCCACTTTGAATTTGATAAATGTATTGCTTGTGAAGTATGTGTTCGCGTATGCCCGATAGATCTACCCCTTGTGGATTGGAGATTTGAAAAGGATATTAAAAGGAAACAATTGCTTAATTATAGTATTGATTTCGGAGTTTGTATATTTTGTGGTAATTGTGTTGAGTACTGTCCGACAAGCTGTTTATCAATGACTGAAGAATATGAACTTTCTACTTATGATCGTCATGAATTGAATTACAATCAAATTGCTTTGAGTCGGTTACCAATCTCCATAATGGGAGATTACACAATTCAAACAATTAGGAATTCGACTCAAAGTAAAATAGACGAAGAAAAATCTTGGAATTCAAGAACGGTTACTAATTATTAGTTACTAGGATTTATCTTTTTTGTTAGAAAAATCCAATAGTTTTTTATTAACTATAAAGAAAAACGAATAACTAATTATTCCTGATTTAAAATGAGAGTAGATTTTCGTGATGTCATTTCTAACTATACAACTTATATACAAAAAAATATCCTAATCCCTTTTTCCTTCCTTGAATCTTTTAGTTTTAGTCAGTTCATGAAAAATTTTATACTATTAATTTCTTCTTATCCATAATGGATTTACCTGGACCAATACATGAGATTCTTGTGCTATTTGGGGGATTTGTTCTTCTACTAGGAGGTCTAGGAGTAGTATTACTTACCAACCCAATTTATTCTGCCTTTTCGCTGGGATTAGTTCTTGTTTGTATATCCTTATTCTATATTTTATTGAATTCCTACTTTGTAGCTGTCGCACAACTTCTTATTTATGTGGGAGCTATAAATGTTTTGATCATATTTGCCGTAATGTTCGTAAATGGCTCAGAATGGTCTAAAAATAAGAATTATTGGACTATTGGAGATGGGTTCACTTCACTCGTTTGTATAACTATTCTTTTTTCACTAATGACTACTATCCCAGATACGTCATGGTATGGAATTCTTTGGACTACAAGATCAAACCAAATAGTAGAACAGGGTCTCATAAATAACGTTCAACAAATTGGGATTCATTTAGCAACTGATTTTTATCTTCCGTTTGAACTCATTTCCATAATTCTTCTAGTTTCTTTAATAGGTGCAATTACTATGGCTCGGCAATAAGAAATACTTAGAATTAGTCAAAATTCTTAGAATTTCAAATCTAAAATAAATAACTAAAGAATCACAATTTTGATTTAGTAAAACCCATCTACTGCCAACAAATACCTTCTTTTCTCTTTTGTTGTGTAACTGTTCTATTCTAATTAATGGAATCGGTTCAATTCTTGTCCTCATATTGAAATGAATCGAGATTGATAAGGAGTTAGTTAATGATGTTTGAGCATGTACTTTTTTTTAGTGTCTATTTATTTTCGATTGGTATCTATGGATTGATCACAAGCCGAAACATGGTTAGAGCTCTAATATGTCTTGAACTTATACTGAATTCAATTAATCTAAATCTCGTAACATTTTCTGATCTATTTGATAGTCGCCAATTAAAAGGAGACATTTTCGCAATTTTTGTTATAGCCCTTGCGGCTGCTGAAGCAGCTATTGGACTATCCATTCTTTCTTCCATCCATCGTAACAAGAAATCAACTCGTATCAATCAATCTAATTTTTTGAATAATTAGACATAAAATCCTCTAAACAAAGGCGCACATATAATAATAATATCAAATATTAAGATGAATAGAAATCTAATACTATTTTCTTCTATTTTCTTATTATTTGATTATTTTATAATATCTATTTTTTGATTAGGTTATTACATAGTATTCTTTTTTACTTATTGAATTTTTGCAATTCATTGATATTGCAATTTGAATATTGCAATAATTTATATTGAAAAGACGATAGCCAATAAATTGGCTAATTCGAATTCGTATGTACAATTCGTATAATTATGATTGTTGAAGCCAAAAATTCAAGTCTCTTGGCTCTTTTCACGCTTTCTCACAAACGGATTAAGAAATATATTGCATTATTTTATTTATTTATTTGTTGAAGTTTGGATAAACCATTGCTTCGTCTGGTGTCTACAATACATATGACTCATATAGTACTAATTTCATTTTTACCAGATCGAAAATTTTTATGTTGAAAAGGAAAATTTATAGATCCAATGTCACATTCCGTAAAAATTTATGATACATGTATAGGATGCACTCAATGTGTACGAGCTTGTCCAACAGATGTATTAGAAATGATACCCTGGGATGGGTGTAAAGCCAAGCAAATTGCTTCCGCGCCGAGAACCGAAGATTGTGTGGGTTGTAAGAGATGTGAATCTGCCTGCCCAACAGATTTTTTAAGTGTCCGCGTTTATTTAGGGCCTGAAACAACCCGCAGCATGGCTCTATCTTATTGATACGTTACAAAAAACTCCACTTGAATCGTCTGATTCCTCTTTACCGAGGAAGCCTGTGCTCGCTTATTTCGAGCACGGGCTTTTCTGGTCAAAACGTATCTTCTCTTTATCACTTTATCATGAGTTATTTTCCTTGGTTAACAATACTTGTTGTTTTGCCGATATTTGCAGGTTCATTAATTTTCTTTTTACCTCATAGGGGAAACAAAATCGTTAGGTGGTATACTATATCTATTTGTTTATTAGAATTCCTTCTAATGACTTATGCATTCTGTTATCATTTCCAATTGGAGGATCCCTTAATCCAATTAAAGGAGGATTCTAAATGGATAGATGTCTTTGATTTCCACTGGAGATTGGGAATCGATGGACTTTCATTAGGATCTATTTTATTGACAGGATTTATCACTACTTTAGCTACTTTAGCAGCTTGGCCAGTTACCCGGAATTCGCGATTATTCTATTTCCTGATGCTAGCAATGTATAGTGGTCAAATAGGATTATTTTCTTCGCGAGACCTTTTACTTTTTTTTATCATGTGGGAGTTAGAATTAATTCCTGTTTACTTACTTTTATCCATGTGGGGGGGAAAGAGGCGTCTGTATTCAGCTACAAAATTTATTTTGTATACTGCAGGCGGTTCCATTTTTTTCTTAATCGGAGTTCTAGGTATGGGCTTATATGGTTCCAACGAACCAAGATTAGATTTGGAAAGATTAATTAATCGATCATACCCTGCAACATTGGAAATACTATTTTATTTTGGCTTCCTTATTGCTTATGCTGTCAAATTGCCGATTATACCCCTACATACGTGGTTACCAGATACCCATGGGGAAGCGCATTACAGTACATGTATGCTTTTAGCGGGAATCCTATTAAAGATGGGAGCATACGGATTGATTCGGATCAATATGGAATTGTTACCTCATGCTCATTATCTATTTTCCCCCTGGTTGGTAATAATAGGAGCGATGCAAATAATCTATGCAGCTTCAACTTCTCTTGGTCAACGAAATTTCAAAAAAAGAATAGCCTACTCCTCCGTATCTCACATGGGTTTCATAATTATAGGAATTGGTTCCATAACCAACATTGGACTCAATGGAGCTATTTTACAAATACTATCCCATGGATTTATTGGTGCTACACTTTTTTTCTTGGCGGGAACGGCTTGTGATAGAATGCGTCTTGTTTATCTCGAAGAACTGGGGGGGATATCTATCCCAATGCCGAAAATTTTTACCATGTTTAGTAGCTTTTCAATGGCTTCTCTTGCCTTACCAGGAATGAGCGGTTTTGTTGCAGAATTAGTAGTATTTTTTGGACTAATTACTAGTCCAAAATTTCTGTTAATACCAAAAATGCTAATTACTTTTGTAATGGCAATTGGAATGATATTAACTCCTATTTTTTTATTATCTATGTTACGCCAGATGTTCTATGGATACAAGCTATTTCATGTTCCAAACGCAAATTTGGTGGATTCTGGACCACGAGAACTCTTTCTTTTAATCTGTATCTTTTTACCAGTAATAGGAATTGGTATTTATCCAGATTTTGTTCTCTCGCTATCGGTTGACAAGGTAGAGGCTCTCTTATCCAATTATTATCCTAAATAATTTTTTTTTACTAGTCCGCTCTATATTCCATAGTGGAAAAACCAAATAATTCAGAAAAAAGTAAAAAAGTCTAATTAGATCTATCTCGAATTTTTGAGAACCCTTTGAGAAGGCGTTCAAGGGTTCTCAAATCAAACAAAAATGGAAAAACTTTCATTTCACGAAGGTTTTATGTTATGTAATCATTTAGATGGTAATGTAAATGCACCATAACTATGTAAACCTATTCCTAATAGATTGATACCAAAATAGCAGATCCAAATTATAAGAAATCCTATCGAAGCTACAAGTGCGGAATTCGTACCCTTCCAATTTGGATTTGTTCTACTATGTAAATAAATTGCGAATATGGTCCAAGTAATAAATGCCCAAGTTTCCTTAGGATCCCAATTCCAATAGGATCCCCACGCCTCATTAGCCCATACTGCTCCACAAAGAATACCTATGGTTAAAAGGGTAAACCCTAGGCTAATGACACGATAACTCCAAGAATCCAAACGCTCAATTAATTGATATTTGTAATAATTTGGAAATGAAGGAAAAGAGGTGTTTTTTAAAGCACTTCTTTTTACATAGAAATATTCAATCTCACTAAACTCACTAAAGAAAAATGTTTTATTTAAAACATTTTTTTTCTTTTCTAAAAAGAAATTGAAATTCTTTCGAAATTTAATGATTAGAAGAGCGGCGGATAATAAGGATCCGCACAAAAGAGTTGCATAGCTTAGTAACATCATACTGACATGCATCATTAACCACTGAGATTGTAGAGCAGGTACTAGTATTGTGGATTGATGCATTTCAGTTAAAAGACCCGACGTGGCAAAGCCTTGCGTTAAAATAGTACTTGGCGTAGTTATTGTGCTTAAATCATTTTTAGAGTTCTGTATCTTAGGAATCGTATGAAGAATATACAGAGCCCATGAAAGGAAGATCAATGACTCATATAAATTACTTAATGGAAAATGTCCCGAAGAAGCCCAACGAGAAACTAAGAATCCTGTTATAGAGAAAAAAGTAGCTATCATTCCTTTTTCTGACGAATCACGTAATCCCCCAAGTTCACGAACTAATAAGGTTATCAAATGAATTGTAATCACAATTGAAATGGTTGAGAAAGAGATATGAGTTAGTATATGTTCTAAAGTTGCAAATAGCATAAGGAGAAGGTCCCATTACAAAATTGGAAATTTCGAATTGAATCCATTTTCTAATCTATTGTATTCTTTTTCGAGAATGCCGCCACTCGGACTCGAACCGAGATGCTTGAGCACTGCTTCCTAAGAGCAGCGTGTCTACCAATTTCACCATGGCGGCTAACTTTAAATAATAGGGAAGTTAAAAGAATAATAGTTATTTTCTCGCAAATCGTCGAGATTGGGAGAGTCCATAGAATTTAGGAACATTAGAATCTTCATTAAAATGGACTTCGTTTGGTAGTATCATTGGGGATTTTTTTAACAATAAACTCTTGCTTTGCCCAATAGAAACAAAGCTTGAAAGAGTTGGAACTGTTTTTTCTCAGTTGCAATATAGAACTCATTTTTTTCTAATTAGTTTCTCATTGAAATAAAAAAAAATCTTTCAATCTATCCATTAGAATTTCTATAATTTCATCATTAAATACAAAGAATTTTGGATTTTAGCAAAATTTCTAGAATGAAAGCCTTTATGCTCTTATTAATATGATTTACCAAGCCTAAACCTATTTTTTTGTGGATTTTTGATAAGATAGGTAGAAGTTGTAAGTCCTATTGCAAGAATACTCTACTTTTCATAATAGAATCCTCATATTTTATTATGAGGATTCTATTATGAAAAGTTCGTTGATAGGAAAAGAATACTTAGGACACAGTATACCAAAAACTTTTGTTCTATATATCAGAGGGGTTAGTTCTAAGAATATTGTACCGAGGAATTCGACACATAAAAGTACATTCATTAATTAATCCGAATTATTCATTTTAAATAATTGGAATTTCTTTGGGATAGGTCAATTCAGATTATTCCAAAACCAGATTATTTGTTTGTTTGTTGCCCAGAAAAACCCTTTGGTTTTGGATGCTCGCTACCGCTGGAAAATGATCTTGATTTTGCTAAAGAATAAGATTGTACTATGGAAAAATAAGTCTTTTTCTTCCAAAGATTTTTACGAATACGCTTTTTTGACATCGAAGTACGTTTTTTTGGAACTGCCATTCAAAAAGGAGATTACTTTTTTTCTAGTTGTATGTGAAAGACATCTATTGCCGCAAATCAATCCTTCTTTCTGTTTTTTCTTAGTATTTATACTTTTTCTTAGTATTTATACTTAGATACTGAACTGAAATTCTGAATTCTTTTTTACTTGATTTTCTCTAATGCGGATAAGACAAGAATTTTTTAGCATATTTTTCATATATATTTTATACTTTGTTTTAATAATATAGAATATATACAAAGGTTTTCTATTTAAATTAAATCAATTTATATATTAAGTATACTCCATATATAGATCTACGGCCTATCCCCCATATAAGATGGGGGGATAAAAGGAAGGGAAAATTCAAATAGTTAATTAAGTTCAGAATGGTATTCCATAATGGAATTCCAATCAAAACAAAAAAAATACTTAGTCTCTTAAATAAGACATTCTAAAACTTAGGTAATTCTAGTCATTAGGATTTCAGTTCTATATGAAGTAAGGAATATTCGATAATTTCCTATAAACATAGGTTTTCATTGGAATTCAATCAATCAGTTACGAAACATGAGAGCTGCTTCATCTTCATTTTAATAGAAAGAAATACAAAAATGAATAGAAAGTAAAATGATTCAATCCTTTTTTGTATTTTAACAAATATCCTTCTTTAGGTAATAACTAGGTAACAAAGTTATTTAATTAACTTTTTGAATTTAACCAAGTAAACCCATTCTTCATTTTTGATTATTTCAATGAGAGAAATTTGGAAAAATGAAGAATTCCAGTATTTTGTCTTATTCTTATTTTTTGGAATTCCTTCAGAAAGAGATAAGAATTGGTTTGGTGAATCGGAAACAATTTTATTTTATAGAAAAATTTCAAGTAAAAATTGCAATTTCTTTTCTTATGGAACATACATATCAATATGCATGGGTAATCCCTCTTCTCCCACTTCCAGTTATTATGTCAATGGGGTTTGGACTTATTCTTATTCCGACAGCAACAAAAAATCTTCGTCGCATATGGGCTTTTCCTTGTGTTTTACTCTTAAGTATAGCTATGGTATTCTCAGTTCACCTATCTATTCAACAAATAAATGGAAGTTCTATCTATCAATATCTATGGTCTTGGACCGTCAATAATGATTTTTCCTTAGAATTTGGATACTTGATCGACCCGCTTACTTCTATTATGTTAATACTAATTACTACTGTAGGAATCCTCGTTCTTATTTATAGTGACGATTATATGTCTCACGATGAAGGATATTTGAGATTTTTTGTTTATATAAGTTTTTTCAATACTTCCATGTTGGGATTGGTTACTAGTTCCAATTTGATACAAATTTATTTTTTTTGGGAACTTGTGGGAATGTGTTCCTATTTATTGATAGGCTTTTGGTTTACACGGCCAATTGCAGCGAGTGCTTGTCAAAAAGCTTTTGTAACTAATCGTGTAGGGGATTTTGGTCTGTTATTAGGAATTTTAGGTTTTTTTTGGATAACAGGTAGTTTAGAGTTTAGGGATTTGTTCAAAATAGCTAATAACTGGATTCCTAATAATGGGATTAATTCCTTACTTACTACTTTGTGTGCTTTTTTATTATTCCTTGGTGCAGTTGCGAAATCTGCACAATTCCCTCTTCACGTATGGTTACCCGATGCTATGGAAGGACCCACTCCCATTTCGGCTCTTATACACGCAGCAACTATGGTTGCTGCGGGGATTTTTCTTCTAGCTCGACTTCTTCCTCTTTTCATATCCCTACCTTTAATAATGAGTTTCATTTCTTTAGTAGGTACAATAACACTCTTCTTAGGAGCTACTTTAGCTCTTGCTCAGAGAGATATTAAAAGAAGCTTAGCCTATTCTACAATGTCTCAATTGGGTTATATGATGTTAGCTCTAGGTATAGGTTCTTATCAAGCTGCTTTATTCCATTTGATCACTCATGCTTATTCGAAAGCTTTATTGTTCTTGGGATCCGGATCCATTATTCATTCAATGGAACCTCTTGTTGGATATTCACCAGATAAAAGTCAGAATATGGTTCTTATGGGTGGTTTAAGAAAATACGTTCCAATTACAAGAACTACTTTTTTATGGGGTACGCTTTCTCTTTGTGGTATTCCACCTCTTGCTTGCTTCTGGTCCAAAGATGAAATCCTTAGTAATAGTTGGTTGTATTCACCCTTTTTTGGAATAATAGCCTCTTTTACTGCAGGATTAACTGCGTTTTATATGTTTCGGATATATTTACTTACTTTTGATGGGTACCTGCGTGTTCATTTTCAAAATTACAGTAGCACTAAAGAGGGTTCGTTGTATTCAATATCCTTATGGGGAAAAAGGATACCCAAAGGAGTGAATAGAGATTTCATTTTATCAACAACGAAGAGTGGAGTTTCTTTTTTTTCACAAAATAGATCCAAAATTCATGGTAATACAAGAAATAGGATAGGGTCCTTTAGTACTTCCTTTGGGGCTAAAAACACTTTTGTCTATCCTCATGAAACGGGAAATACTATGCTATTCCCTCTTTTTATATTACTGCTTTTTACTTTGTTCATTGGATCCATAGGAATCCATTTTGATAATGGAGTAATGGATAATGGAATAGCGGAGTTAACCATATTATCAAAGTGGTTAACTCCCTCAATAAACTTTTTCCAGGAAAGTTCTAATTCTTCCATAAATTCATATGAATTTATCACTAATGCAATTTCTTCTGTAAGTCTAGCTATGTTTGGTCTATCCATAGCATATATCTTCTATGGATCCGCTTATTCCTTTTTTCAGAATTTGGATTTAATAAATTCTCTTGTAAAAGAGGGTCCGAAAAAGTTTTTTTCGGATCAAGTAAAAAAAAAGATATACAGTTGGTCATATAATCGTGGTTATATAGATATTTTCTATACTAGGGTCTTTACCCTGGGTATAAGAGGATTAACTGAACTAACGCAGTTTTTCGATAAGGGTGTCATTGATGGAATTACCAATGGAGTAGGTCTTGCTGGTTTTTGTATAGGAGAAGAAATTAAATATGTAGGGGGAGGGCGAATATCGTCTTATTTATTCTTTTTTTTATGTTATGTATCCGTGTTCTTATTCTTTTTTCTTTCTTAACTTAAGGAATTCCCCCGTCTCCTGCCTAAAGAGCCCCCTTATTCCCCTTCCTATCTTCTTCCCCCATCTCTCCCCCTTTTCTACCATCTCTCTCTTTTTCTATCTCCCTCATTGTA